GAAACGTCTGGGCAATATTTTAAAACGTATGGGGGAGGTTTGAAATTGAAGCCGCTGTTTGAGTCTTTACTTAGGGACGTGGGCCCTATAATCGTCTTGAAAATCAAAAAATATTCTGATTACCCGCGTTTGGGATATGACGAATGTAAGTTTTGCAACAGCCGTTGGGTCGAAGAATCAAATGAGCCAGACACAAGAAATTTGAGCAAATTACCATGTTTCAAAACTCCTCAGGAGTTAGAGAAGTTTTTGACTTTGAGGTTCTATCGAATCTTTTATGCTGAGTTGATGCACCATATAACCTACTCATAGCCTACTCAGAAGGATCTCATTTCAAGATTTCTCTAGATATATTATATTGCATCTAAATGAAGTGTTGACTGCTCAAAATCACGATAGATTGGATGTTTCACTTTTTTTTCATTTTTTTTTTTTTTTTATTAGATTGCTAATTCGATGAATCTAACATATAGGAAGATATCAATGGATCAATTGAATATTATAGTAAGAATAGTAAGAGAAGATATCAATTCTAAATTCTCTTCACTATTCTATTATTCTAGTAAGATATGAATAGAAGACACCACTGATACAGAGACTTATTAGAGAGTCCCATTGACGGGCATCCAGTAGGAATTGAACCTACGAGTTCACCAATTATGAGTTGGGTGCTTTAACCATTCAGCCATGGATGCTTAACAGGAATCCTCTTCGATGTTGAATAACTAAATTTCAATTGAACTCAAATCGTTAGAGAAATCCAGAGATTCTCTAGTTTCTGCCAACCGCTTAGTGTCGTTTTACAAAATCAACCATTTGTTTTATTTTTACAATAATTGAGTTTCTTTTTAAACAATAAAGATTTAGTTTAGTTTTAAAATAATTGAGTTTCTTTTTACAATAATAATAATAAATTACCAAAATTTACCTATGAACACCTTCAAAATTTTTCTTGGCGAATTCAGAGCGGTATTGAGAGAAAAAAAAAATTCTCCATCAAACCCATTCACTTCAGTCGGCTATTTCATTCGTATTTTTTTCGATCCACGACGTTTAATAAAACTTTTCGATCCACTAGTTTGGAGGGTCGTACTTTTATACACATTCAATCCACCGGGTTTGACTGTAAAAAAGAAAATCCGTCGATTTTGTAATTTGACGATCAAGAGTGGAATATTCTTTGTAGTAGCGGTCCTTATATCTCGTATGATAAATCGACCTGTCGAAAGAGATGTTGTCTTGGTGAAGTTGTTTCCTATACCGATGAATTTCATTGAACCCAAAAATAATACAGTGGAACACCCCTTTGTGTCTTCCCATGTCGCTAGGTTGCTTATTTCGCTCGTTTCTCCTCCAAAAGGAAACAAGATCGGTGACATAGTGACGCAAAGAAAGAGTCAACAACTAATAAAAGAAAGATCGATTCTTGCGGATCCTTCCGTTCTGGAAACGGAACAAGCAGAGACGGAACAAGTAGAAGATTCCGCAATGTCCCGGCTATGGGAAGCAAACGAACAATGGATTCGGAATCGTACAAGATCCGTTTCTTCTTTTTTCTCCGACGGATGGGTAGAACTTCAGCTGAGCAAGAGGTTAACTAGAGATCAGAAATTGTTGAAGAACGACAACGATTTTTCGGTTTTCTTGCGAGCGCAAAATAGAGAAATCCTTAAGCTATTCAAGATAATTCCCTATTTACACAATACTGTCTCAATTCATCCTATTCCTATTTCATCAGATCCTAGTCCATCAGATGATACAGGTACAGTCAAACCCTTGAGAGACAACAACGAGAAATTTAATAAGATGAGAGAATTAGAAACGCGATTGGTTAAGAGGATAGACTTTTTGGAGAAAAAAATAACTGGGACGCAGGAATTCTGTCGTGACGGACCTATCTTTCCTACTGACTCCTATGGATACGAGAACAATTTGGAGAAGTTCTTCGAGGGCCCTGGCTGGGTCTCCAAAAAGATGATCTTCATCGCGACCCCTCCTAGTTTTTCTGAAGAGAATGCAGCTTATTATTATCAAATGCAGCTTATTATCGAATCGAATGTGATAAAAAAAGGGCAAAGACAAAAAAAAGTGGTATTTGCTATAAAGGAGATAGTGGTATTTGCTAATAAGAAGATAATGGAGATAGTGGTATTTGCTAATAAGAAGATAATGGAGGCAGCCAATCAACATAGATTGATCCGGAATCTGATTCAATCTACCACCTATAGGTCCATAAGAAATGTATGGAATCGATTCCTTTTACGGACTCTATATGGCTTCGAATTTAGACTAAGTAAATATACTATCCACCGACATTTAGGGAATAAATATTCTTGGGATAGGCCTAGCCAATGGAAAAATCCTATTTTTCGCTGCTACAGGTTGAACATGGGATTTGATTTCGACAAGAATGAAACGGATCCTTTTAGGGGTAATAGGTTTCAGAAACATTTCGGTTCTGAGCAGAAGAGCTTGGAAGATCGCTTCAAGTTTTCTTTCGGTTTATTGACACCTTTGTTCTTGGATGATCATGAGCCTTGCCAAAAGATATCAGAGTCGATGATTCACTCATTATATGAAAATTTACCAAAAACTAAATTGAAATCATTCCGTGCATCCTTGCCTAAGACGTATTCCGATTTATCAATGATATTCGACGATCCAGACAATTGGCTGAATCCAGTGAAACCATTTCATAGAAGTTCGTTGATATCTGCTTTTTTTAAAGCAAATCGCCTTCGATTCATGAATAAGCCAGATTACTTCTCCTTCTATTGTAACAAAAGATTCCCCTTTTATGTGGAAAAGGCCCCTATCAATTATTATAATTTTATCTATCGACAATTCCTTAATACTTTGTTCATTCGCAACAAAAAATTGTCTTTGGGCGTCGGTCAAAAACCGCATGCTTTTGCGGAGAGAGATATTCTTTCAGCAATCCAGTCAGACGTATCGAAGAGATTCAAATCTCTGGATTTTCCACGTCGATTCGATCCATTCATTGGTAGAGTTAGCTACTCGATCCTAGACAATCCATTCAGGGGTAGAGCTAGCGCCTCGATCGTAGACATTCCATTGAAGCGTAGAGCTCGCACCTCGATCATAGACATTTCTGGAACACCTCTAATAGAGGAACAAATAGTCAATTTGGAAAGAACTTATTGTCAACCTCTTTCAGATATCAATTTCGCTCATTCAGAAGGGACGAAGTTGCATCATCAGTCTTGTTCAGATATCAATTTATCAAATTTAAAAGTGCCGAACTTCGGTAAGTTTCTTTATTATATCAATCTAGCTAAATTAGAAGCGACGAAGTTGGATGCGTCTCTTTCAAATAGCAATCTAGCTAATTTAGAAGCGACGAAGTTGGATGAGTCTCTTTCATATATTGATCTAGATGATTTAGAAGGAATAAACTTCGATGAGTATCTTTCAGATAGGAATCTATATGATTTAGAATCGAAAAACTTCGATGAGTCTCTTTCAGATATCAATCTAGCAAATTTAAAAGTGCGGAACTTCGGTGAGTTTCTTTCAGATATCAATCTAGCAAATTTATATGAGTCTCTTTCAGATATCAATCTAGCAAATTTAAAAGTGCCGAACTTCGGTGAGTTTCTTTCAAATATCAATCTAGCAAATTTAAAAGTGCCGAACTTCGGTGAGTTTCTTTCAAATATCAATCTAGCAAATTTAAAAGTGCCGAACTTCGGTGAGTTTCGGTCAGATATCCATCTAGATGATTTAGACAGTAAGAACTTCGGTGAGTTTCTTTCAAATATCAATCGAGCAAATTTAAAAGTGCTGAACTTCGGTGAGTTTCGGTCAGATATCCATCTAGATGATTTAGACAGTAAGAACTTCGCTGCCTCTCTTTTAGGTATCAATCTAGCTGATTCAGAAAGGCCGGACTTCTATGATTCTCTTTTAGATATCAATATAGTTAAATTAAAAAAATTAAACAAGCTGACCCGATTTAGAAAAGGCACTTCATGGATTTCATCTATCCAGAAAAATTCAACGAGACTTGTGATTCCCCCTTCATTGTTTGGGAAATTTTTATCAGTAGAACTCGAAAAAAGGCTAAAAGAGATGAAAAAAGAAAAGCTGAAAAAAGCTTATGAGATGTTTAAAAAAGATATTATTTGGAGAAAAAAAAAAGCAGGTATTTTGAGAAAAGAGCAAATAAGGCAGATTCATCTAATTAGAGAATATAAAGAAATTATGAAGTTTAGCAAGAAACTTGCTCGCTCAAAAAAGCAGCTCGTCAAAAAATATATCTCACAAAAAAAATGGAAGCTATTCAAAAGCTATCTGCCGCTGGCCCTTACTTGGCAAGGGTTTAAATTTCTAACCTCTCTCTTTTTAGAGATTGTTTTCAACCTACGGAGGAGAGTGTGGACCGGGCGAAGAATTTTTATTCCTGAGATTACCTGGGCTGTTCTAAGATGGAAGAGTAAATGGAGGATGAAATGGAGGATGAAATGGAGGAACTGGAGAAACTGGAGGAACTGTACGAGGAACTGGATAAGTGAATGTACGAGGAACTGGATAAGTGAATGTATGTGGAATATGTGGAAATGGACGCAATTCAAAGAATTTTTGAAGATGAAATTCAAAAACAATTTCAAAAACAATTTCAAAAACAATTTCAAAAAATGGGAGACGAAATTCAAAAACAATTTCAAAAAATGGGAGACGATATTCAAAAAAGGGTGGACGATATTCAAAAATTGGGATACGAAAATGTTAAATTTGACGTTGCTATTCAATGACATAAAAAATGCCATAAAGCCCTTTTGGCTTGAATTGAAACGCTCCTTTTCTGAGATACAATATCGAGAGCTTCGGGCAGATTGGAAGAGGAAAAATCTTGATGAATTCAAGCTTTTAATGAGCTTATTTTCGCTTATTCTTCTATATCTCGTTTATAGATCTCTTTTAGAGTGTTTGTTTTGCTTTCTTAGCTTATTGGGACACTTCAAAACGGTCAAATCTTTGATCATGGATGAATTGATGATTGAGATTGAGTTGGAAGAACTTCTGGCTGAGTATCCTCTATCGCAATCGCCGCCTTTAGAGTTAAGGTTCAAAAATTTATGTCTAGGTCTTCTAGAAAACATGTTATTCCCGAGTCCTTATGCACTGAGGAAAAAGAGATTTTTAAATATCAATTTCGGACCTATCATTAATTTCATAAATATCATAAGCAATGAAATCACTTTTCTCATAAGGACAAGATCTATAAGTTCTACAAGTAAAGAGATATATTCATTCCTAAGAAAAAGAGAAAAGGTGGCCGCTTATTGGAATCAAACAGCCGACTGGGTCTCAACCCATCCTTGGGTCGAGGATGAAGAACGAGAAGTCTTGATGCAGTTCGTCACCTTCAGGAGAAAAACAAGGATTTCGGAAATTTTATGGAGTCTGACTTCTATTGAGGAACCTTTAAGAAATAATGAAGTGCTTCCTCAAATGGTTGACCAACCGGGCGAAGTGTACTTACGAAAGGTGATTGACTTTCATAAAAAGTATCTACTAAATTATGAGTTCAATACATCCTCTTTAGCAGAAAAACGGATATTCCTTGCTCTTTATCATACAATGACTTATTCACAACCCTCATCTGGGGTTGATCCTTTTCCTGTCCTATCTCGTCCAAAACCCTTTTCGCTACGCTTAAACTTAGCCCCCTCTAAGAGTATTTTACTGATAGGTTCGATAGGACTTGGACGATCCTATTTGGTAAACTACCTCGCGAAAGACTCCTATCTTCCGTTCATTACGATATTGCTGCACAAGTACGGTCAGATGCCTTATTATTTTGACGACGAGTGGATGGACAGCGATGAATATTTTGATGAATATTTTGAGGATGATGGGGTTTTGGAGGATGTGGTGGGTATCGATATTTTTAGTGACCCTCGTGACGATCTTGAGATGCTTAGTGAAGATATTCAGACTCTTGACCACGATACTGATGAGTCTTTGTTTTGGCGTCATTTTATGTCGTCCGTTTTGTCTTTGACTCCCCTAGACTACCATTTCGACGCCGAGGCGCATAGCCTGGACCAGGTTTCGCTGACTGATCAAAGTGAGGATATGCAGACAGTGCCATACGCACCCGTAGTTTATAGCTGTCTTCAAATGGAATTAGCAAAAGCAATGTCTCCTTGCTTAATATGGATTCCAAACATTCATGAGGTGACTTTCGAGGACTCGGATTTTTTCACTCTCGGTCTATTAGCGTACCTTCTCTCCTGGGATTGTTCCAGTAGCAATAATCTTATTATTGCTTCAACCCATATGCCTCAACGAATGCAGCCCTGTCTAATAGATCCACAGAGATTTAATACGTGCATTAAGGTACGAAGGCCTATTATTTCACAACAACAAAAGAACTTTTTAATTCTTTCATATACTAGGGGCTTTCGCTTGGACAGCCAAATATTCCATACTACTAATGGATTCGAGTCCATAACCCTGGGTTCCACTGCGCAAGATCTTGTAGCACTTACCAATGAGGCCCTATCGCTTAGTCTTTCACAGGGGAAATCCATTATAGACAGTAATACACTTAGACACGCTCTTCATAGACAAACTTGGGATTTGCGAGCTGAGCTACGCCCGATTAACAATTCTCGGGTACTCTTCTATCAAATAGGAAGGGTTGTAGTACACTATTTCTTTCTAAGGGATTGCCCCATAGATCCTATATCTATCTATATGAATAATAGATTCTGTCCGGAAAGGGAGCCTTATTTGTACCGATGGTACTACCAACTTGGAATGAGCATGAAGAAATTAACAATACTTATTTATGTCGTGAATTGTTCTTCCGGATTGGTCGCTCAAAATCTTTGGTCTCGATCCGACCTCAATCAAAACAATGAGATCGCTTCGGGTAGCCTCGTCGAGAATAATTCTGATCTAGTTCATGGCCTATTAGAAGTAGAAGGCATTCTAGAGGGATTCTTACCAACAGAAAAGGATTGCATTCAGTTTGATAAGGATCGAGTGCCAGTGCTTCGTCGGCCCGAACCAAGGAATCCCTCAGATATGATACATAACGGATTTTGGTCTCTGCTAGATCATAAATTGATCTATGAAAAAGACCCATCAGCGCCGCCGATCCATATAGGGGGGATCAAAATCGACCCCCATAAGGTGTTCGAAAATTTCATCGTTTGGGCTCCTAGAAAATGGTCCCCTTGGGGCTTTCTATTGGATTGGCTTGAAAGGGCCAATGCCAATGAATTGGGATTTCCCTATTGGTCTAGGGGAGTTTTTGCCAAGCAGATGGAGGCTATTCTTTTTAACTCTAACCAGGATAATCTTGAAGAGAATGATCCAGAGAATGATTCGCATTCTGATGAAGATGAACAGAATCCTCTTGAGGAAAAGGAGCAAAATAAGGAGAAGTCTACGTTTTATAAGCTTGAAGATGACTATGTGTTTGCAGATGCTCCCTTTAACCCCTTTGATTATGATAATCTATTT